ATAAAAAATAATATTCTAATATTCTAATTAATATTCTAATAAAGTTATTATAATAATTTATACTAATTTTATTTTAATAATCTTTTAAATCTTTTAATTAAACATATATTTATTATTTTATTATTTATATTTATATTATTTTTTTTTTAGAATTCTAAATTTTAATTATTAAATTAAATTCATTTTTTTGATTTGAATTTTAGAATTTCAAAATCTCAAATTTCTATTAGAATTAGAATAGAATTCGATTTCTTTTTTTTTTTTTAGATTCTTTATTAGTTATTAGTAGTTATTAGTTAGATTATTTATTATATAGATTATTATAGATTATTCTAATTTTATTATTCTATAGAATATTCTAATATTATATATATTATTATATATATTATAATATATTATATAAATAGAGATAAGATTTATATAAATAGAGATAAGATAGAAATATCAAATTAAATAAATAAAAAAGAAAAGAAAGGGCCCTTTTCAATTGGTTTTCAATTGGGGAGAGATGGCTGAGTGGACTAAAGCGTCGGATTGCTAATCCGTTGTACGAATTTTTCGTACCGAGGGTTCGAATCCCTCTCTTTCCGTTTTCATCAATGATTTGGTATCTTATTTACCTTTTTTTTTTGAATTTATAGAACAAAGTCTCTTTTGTTTCTTTTCTTTGTTTGAATTTTTTTATTATTATTAACAATATTTATTATTATTATAATAATAATATAATTAATATAAATAGAATTAATATAAATAGAATCTAATTATATAATTATTTTTTTTATTTCTTTTTTCATTTTTGAAATATTGAAAATAGAATATAAATATAAATATTTATTTCTAATTTTTATATTTAATATATTTCTATATTGAATTTAATAAATTTAGAAATAGATTTAGAAAATCGATTTCTAATTTATATTTAGAATTTCTAATTTATATTATAAAATTATAAAAGTTAAAATTGAAAGATGAAAAATGGATAATAAGAATATTTCAAAATCAAGCACAAGCAAGGAAAACACAGAAAACAAAATAATAAAAAATCATATTTTTTATTCTTCACGTCCCGGATTACGTCCTGGATCGTTAGATAGGAATCCGAAGATGAAAAGAGAAACAAAGAATATCACTACCGTGTAAACAAAAAGTTTTAGAGTAAGCATTACACAATCTCCAAGATCATAAAAAAAAAGAAAGAGAATAGATTCTCCTATAGTACACATGAGGATTCACACTGTAAAACTTATCTGATCTTATAAATCAAGATTATTAAAATGTTCGACTCTTCGAATAAATTATGAATTTTTATAGGACAGTATTAGTATTCAAATTAAGGATCTCATCGAAAACTTACAGCAGCTTGCCAAACAAAAGCTAAGAGCAAAAAGAGTACAGGTATTACTGGCATAATATCTACAATCGGATTCAAAAAAGCATAGGCTTCAGGTAATTTCGCGAAGAAAAAACTACTTGAATAAAGAGCAGAGTTAATACAAATACAGACCAAACTAAAGATATTAAGCATAACAAAAAGGATTTTGTTCTTTAAGATAATTGTATTTTTTCTTTTTTGAAATTCAATTAAAAAAAAATTCAAATTAAGTTAATATTATTAAGTATTAAGATTCAGTTTATATTTTTCTATTTTAAGTTTCTATTTTTAAGTTTATATTATTATTAATATATTATATTCTGAATTTTCTAATAATTTTCTAATAAATGGATTTTCAATTTCATTTCTTTTTTTTTTTTTATTTATTTCATTTAAGATTTATAATATTAATTATTATTATTAATATTTTATTAATATTAATAATAAAAAAAAAAGAATAATTAAATTTTTATTTAATTAATATTAAAATGAATTAATATTATTATAATTAATTAATATTTAATTAATATTAAAATGAATATTAAATTAAAAATTAATAAGTTAATAAGAAATCAAAATAATAAAATAATAAAAAAATCGAATACGAATATTAGACTAAAATAGAATAATATTAGAATAAAAAAATAAAATAGAATAGAATAGAATGAATATAGAATATAATATATAGAAGAAAAAAATCTAATTAATTACGAATAAAAATAAAAAGAGTAGACCAAAAAAATCCTTCTTTGATTTGAACTTATCAAATTCAAAATCTTTCCATTCTGAAATAAAAAGAAATAAAAAATAGAAGAAATCAGACTTTCATGCAATATCTTAATTGAATTATATGTAATGATCAATAATTTAAGTTTCATTCTATATCTAGACATATCAAAATTCTAGCAACAATTTATTCTATAGATATTTAGATATTTGGACTGGAATTGACGAACAACCAATATCAATAATAGTGTTTAGTAGTGTCGAATAGAAATAAAAATGGGGCGTGGCCAAGCGGTAAGGCAACGGGTTTTGGTCCCGCTATTCGGAGGTTCGAATCCTCCCGTCCCAGAGCATATCCATTCATGATATATATCATATCTGAATACAAATTATATATCATAATAAAGATTGCCCTTTTTTGAGAAACCTTTTGTTTAAGAGTATATAATATTGGGTAGAGTGTGATTCTTCTTTTTTTTTTTTTATTTGTATTGTATATGTATATTCAAAATTGATATTATTATTTTAATTAAAAAATAAATAGAAAATATATTAAATAAGATTTATTATTTATATATTTTTTAATTTAGATTTAGAATATATTTAAAAAATTATTTCATATTGAATATTAATTAATAAATTTTTAAATTAAAATTGGATTTTGATAATAAATCAAAATCTTCTATTAAGATTTTGAATTCTAATTCTATATTTTTTTCTATTTATTTTTTTTGAATCTCTATTTTTCTAAAAAATAAATAGAAATAGAATAGAAATTCTATTCCTACAATATCGAATTCATTTGAATTTTTTTAATATTTCTTTACTTTACTTTTACTTTAGAAATCTTCCATTCATATAGAAGGAAAAAATATGGATTATTATGGATCGATGAATCAATGACTATTCATGATTTCAGAATGGAATCAATTACATGCCGGCTCCAAACTAGAGGAATGTTATGGTAAAACTTCGTTTGAAACGATGTGGTAAAAAGCAACGTGCGACTTGAAAGACATGATTACATTAGCCGTGGATTCTTACATCCACCACCTTTTCTATTATATAGAAATGAAGGTGCTCTTTCTCGACATCGTTTGTTCTATTCCACTCGAATTTCTTTTTTGGGGGGGGAGGGAGGGTTTGATGATGGAAATAGTACATGATGGAGCTCGAGTTGATTCATTTCTCAGGGGCAAGTTTCTAGGGTTAGTGAAAATTAATAAGTTCCAACAACTTCGTAAGTATATTTTCGCTATAGAAATCGAAAGGATCCAATTCGAGCAAGTTAAAAAAAAAGTAAAATTTGTTGGAATTGGTAAAACTATTTCGATCAAAAGTGGATCTGGGGGAATCAACCATCTATTTGTACGATTCTTTGATGGAAAGAAATAAAAAATGGGTATGTTGCTGCCATTTTTGAAATGATTAAAGATCCTCGAAATAATGTCTAAACCCAATGATTCAAGGAAAAGCTAACGGATCGTGGAACAAGTAAATACTGTTTTCAATTGTCTCAACAACTATATTACACTGACTGAAGACAAAAAATGGATTCTAAAGCTAAAGGAGACAGACAAGAAAGGGGGTAGAGACCGCTCAATAAATGAAATAAAATACCTAACTAAAGGTTTTGTTTTCCTTTGAGTTATTTGAGAGTTATCCAACTTGAGTTATGAGGTTGCGAATACGAGTGATTTTTTGGGGGGAAAGAATATCAAAAGTATTTAATTTTAATCATCGTCTAATTGATTTGATGATTTTATGAATCTATTTGACATCATAATTCTATACATAAACATAATTTCGAATTTTCTCGAGCCGTACGAGGAGAAAACTTCTTATACGTTTCTAGGGGGGGTGTATTGTTTATCTATATCTATCCCAATGAGCCGTTTATCGAATCGTTGCAATTGATGTTCGATCCCGAAGAGAGGGGAGAGATCTTCGGAGAGTGGGTTTTTATGATCCGATAAAGAATCAAACCTATTTAAATATTCCTATTATTCTATATTTCCTTGAAAAGGGCGCTCAACCTACAGGAACTGTTCAGGATATTTCAAAAAAGGCGGGTGTTTTTATGGAACTTAATCCTAATCAACAAACGAAATTCAATTTAAATAAATTAAACAAATAAAAAAAAAAAAAAGCAAAAGAGGGTGTGGAAGACTTTTATGTAGATTTTTATAATCTTTTTCTCTCCTATCTCCCCCCCCCGCTCTCTTGTTCTATTCATACCTAATTTTGGATTTCTTATTGCTGACATAGAATGCTGTTTTTTATAACCACAAAAATCCATTTTTTTTTTTTAGTATTTATTATTTTTTATTATTCATTTGTAATTGTAATTTGAATTAAATTCAATTGGTATTTATTCAATTTAATAGTTAAGTTTTTTATTTTAAATTCGTTTATTTTCTTCATTGTATTCTTTTTTCAACATTAATATTAATATTGACAACAGTGTATCAAACAAATATAATCCGATTGTGAATAAATGGATCCTTTTATTCGCATTCCATAGGATTTTTTTTACTTAGATGGGTTCGTTGTATTTTCTGTGATAGAAAGAAGAAAAGAAGTTCTTTTTTTTTTTATTAAAGAAATTCTTTTCTTTCTTTATTTCTTTTTTCTTTCTATTCTATATTATTTAATATTATAATATCATAATAATAATATAATACATATATAAAATACTATAAATAATATAGATATAGAATAGAATATATAGAAAAATAATATAGATATAGAATAGAATCGAATTAAAAATAATATAGATATAAAATAGAATATAATAAAGAATATAATAAAAAAAATATAATATATATATAAAATAATAAAAATAATATAGAATAGAATAGAATAAAGAAAATAAGAAAATAACGAATATAATACTCATATACTTCATATACTAAATATACTAATTAATAATCTAAATTAAAAAATGGAATAGAATATAAATAATAAAAAAAAATGAAAAAAATGTATAATGTATAACAAATGTATAATGTATAACATAGGCGACAAAGAGGCGGTCTATAAATTGTTATTTTCTTTTTTTATCTCTTATCTGAGTGTTATCTGAGAAAATCTCTTGTATTTTAATCTGATCTGAACATTTTTATGTTCAGAATCGATTCGACTTCGACATTTAAAATATTTTTTCTGGATTCTTGATTTTCTATTTTAATGGAATATTCTTTTTTATTATCCAATTCAATCTTTTTATTTATTTTGATTGCGGTTGTATCTACACATCTTATTAGTTTTTTTTGTAGTTTATTATATTATTTTTTTAGGGTTGCTAACTCAATGGTAGAGTACTCGGCTTTTAAGTGCGACTCAAAATTTTACACATTTCTATGAAGCAATAAATTCATCCATACCATCGGTAGAGTTTGTAAGACCACGACTGATCCAGAAAGGAATGAATGGAAAAAGCAGCATGTCGTATCAATGGAGAATTCTAAGACTATCTCATTTTTATTGGATCGGGCCCAAATCCATGTTTGTATTCTTGGCTCGCAACAAAAGCAAAAGAAATTCACAGTTGGGTTGAATTAATAAATGGATAGAGTTTGGTGACTCCAATTATAGGGAAACAAAAAGGAACGAGCTTTTGTTTTGAATTTGAATGATTCCCCCATCTAATTATACGTTAAAAATATAAAATATTAGTACTTGATGGGGGAAAAGCTTTTCCCATGAATGGATTATTGATTTTTGTTATGAATCCTAACTATTAGCTATTCTCCATTATAATTAGATTATGGGGTGGCGATAAATGTGTAGAAGAAAGAGTATATTGATAAAGATCTTTTTTTTTTTTCCAAAATCAAAAGAGCGATTGGGTTGAGAAAATAAAGGATTTCTAACTATCTTGTTATCCTAGAACGAACATAAAACAATTAGATGGAAAAAGCGAGTAGAGAGAGTCCGTTGATGAGTCTTACTTGTTTTCTAGGTATCTTTTTTTTTTTTAGAATAGAATACCCTGTTTTGACTGTATCGCACTATGTATTATTTGATAACCCAATAAATCTTCGATCCTCGGCCCAAATCAAATTTCAAAAAATGGAGGAATTTCAAGTATATTTAGAACTAGATAGATCTCGTCAACATGACTTCCTATACCCACTTATTTTTCGGGAGTATATTTTTGCACTTGCTTACGATCATGGTTTAAATAGTTCCATTTTGGTGCAAGATCTAGGTTATGACAATAAATCTAGTTTACTAATTGTAAAACGTTTAATTACTCGAATGTATCACCAGAATCATTTGATTATTTCTGCTAATAATTCTAACAAAAATCCATTTTGGGGGTACAACAAGAATTTGTATTCTCAAATAATATCAGAGGGGCTTGCCGTCAGTGTGGAAATTCCATTTTCCCTACAACTAATCTCTTCCTTAGAGAAGGCAGAAATTATAAAATCCTATAATTTACGATCAATTCATTCAATATTTCCTTTTTTTGAGGAAAAATTTCCATATTTAAATTATGTGTCAGATGTACAAATACCCTACCCTATACATCTGGAAATCTTGATTCAAACCCTTCGATACTGGGTGAAAGATGCCTCCTCCTTTCATTTATTAAGGCTCTTTCTTTATGAGTATTGTAATTGGAATAGTCTTATTACTCCAAAAAAAAGGATTTCTACTTTTTCAAAAAGTAATCCAAGATTTTTCCTGTTCCTATATAATTTTTATGTAGGTGAATACGAATCCATCTTTCTTTTTCTCCGTAACAAATCTTCTTATTTACGATTAACATCTTCTGGAGTCTTTTTTGAACGAATCTATTTCTATGCAAAAATAAAACATTTTGTAGAAGTCTTTGATAAGGATTTTCCGTCCACCCTATGGTTCTTCAAGGACCCTTTCATTCATTATGTTAGATATCAAGGAAAATCCATTCTAGCTTCAAAGAATACGCCCTTTTTGATGAAAAAATGGAAATACTATCTTATCCATTTATGGCAATGTCATTTTTTTGTTTGGTCTCAACCAGGAAAGATCCATATAAACCAATTATCCGAGCATTCATTTTCCTTTTTGGGTTATTTTTCAAATGTGCGGCTAAATCCTTCAGTGGTACGGAGTCAAATGTTGGAAAAGTCATTTATAATGGAAAATCTTATGAAAAAGCTTGATACAATAATTCCAATTATTCCTCTAATTAGATCATTGGCTAAAGCAAATTTTTGTAATGTATTAGGACATCCCATTAGTAAGCCGGTCTGGGCCGATTCATCCGATTTTGATATTATTGAGCGATTTTTGCAGATATGCAGAGATCTCTCTCATTATTACAACGGATCCTCAAAAAAAAAGAGTTTGTATCGAATCAAATATATACTTCGGCTTTCTTGTATTAAAACTTTGGCGCGTAAACA